GCAACCAGAGCTGTATGCATTATATGGACAGAAATCAATCGACCGGGATCATTCAATACGACAGTATGAACACGATACCAAGGCAAACCCATGGAAATACCTCTTTATCAAAGAAAAATAGACACTATGTAACTTTATTGCATTAGAAAAAACTATGCTATTGATATTCTCTTTTCAGTGGATTATCTCGAAGCAAGGGTTAATGTTAATATTTGTATTTGTTCTATTCTGTTGGTACTAATGGAACAATTCTGTTCGTAGGAACAAAGATAAACAGATCTATTCTATACCCAATAAGTACCAATACGCAATGGGGGTTGATCCCATTTTCTATGAGTGAATGCACCCATACTTGTTCATCATTCGAAGGCCCTATTCGTAAAAATTTTCCTTTATTCATTCTGTCTTCTTTTATGAACTTATCCAATCTAAGGATAAAATATGATGAAGGCCAATATTATGAAGACAATAAACTCATTGTTACGTTTCCATACCAAAGTGAAATAAAGTACTAAATTCTTTTTTCTGTTTTTTTATGCCTATTGGTGTTCCAAAAGTGCCTTTTCGAAATCCTGGAGAGGACGATATATCTTGGATTGACGTATAGTGCGGCTTGTCAGATATATTGGGTCATATGGTATTTTCCCGTTCTCTCCCTCGATCGAGATATCCTCTGTTTCGCCCAAGAAAGATTGATTGAATCATCAACAATTTGGAGCGTGAAGTTCAATTAGATCCATTTTATTTTTGGGGGGATCCAGATTAATATTATCAAATAATTTATGGTTGGCTTAGTTGGATCAATAAAATGAAGTATACAGGCTCCGTTTATAAAAAACCCAATTGGTAATATATGATTACTATATTGTATCATAAATGATTTTATTTATAAATAGAAATAGGAGTGATCTCAAACTGTTAATCAATCGAGTAATAGGATGAATACGTCGAATATTTGGTGAAGACATGAAATAAATAAAAAAAGGAAGTTGTAGTAAAAAGAAGTGGTATTGGGGGCATTTGTCCTATATGTGCAAATCGAAGTCGATCGGATCTTTACCCGGAGTAGAGCATAAACCTAAAAAAATTAAGAAGGCCCATTTAGAAACAAGAAAATGACATCGTGATTTGGATCGGATCTCGATGAGACAATACATCAATGATAAGTTAGTTCGATAAGTTTAATGAATTCTTTTTTTTTTATTTTATATATATTTATATATATTATATGGAAGGGTCAAAACTCATCTTTCTTGAAAAATCGAAGAAAAAGCCCCCTCGTTTTAGAAAGAGTTTGCTATGAAAAAAAAGAGGGCTGGAATCTACACATTGATTCTTTTTCGCGATTTTTTTTAGAACCGTATGCATCAAAAGGTGCATGTACGGTTCCTGAGGGATACAATTTTATCCTAATCAACCGACTTTATCGAGAAAGATTACTTTTTTTAGGCCAAGAGGTTGAGAGCGAGATCTCGAATCAACTTATTGGTCTTATGATATATCTCAGTATAGAGGATGAAAACAAAGATCTGTATTTTTTTATAAATTCTCCTGGCGGATGGGTACTACCCGGAATAGCTATTTATGATACTATGCAATTTGTGCCACCAGAGGTACATACAATATGCCTGGGATTAGCCGCTTCAATGGGATCTTTTATCCTGGTCGGAGGAACAATTACCAAACGTCTAGCATTCCCTCACGCTTGGCGCCAATGAGTTTTTTATTTGATAGAAAAAAGCAGACTATGCCTTCGCCATATGAAATATGAATATTAAGTAATAATAGCATGGCACTTCGAATTCGATATGAGAAAATTCTTTATTGTTTTTTTTTCAAAACATTAGATTATGTATCGAAAGAGAAGTATGAGATAAAGGGTATTTCCGATTTTATCTTATCTATCGGGGGTCCGTTTCAGCGTCACAAACTTTTTGTTTTCACACCAGAAGGCTCTTAACAATCTTTATGTTATGAAAGGATACGAAAATAAAAAATAATCTTATTTGGTTCTTATTTTATTTGATCAGATCAAAAAGAAACTTTGGGATTGCTGAATCATAGAGGAAATAAATATATAACGTAACGGAGCCATCATAGTATTTTTTAACTTCTCCGAAAGGAAGGGTGGTAATTGGATCATTTACCGATCTGGATCTGACAGATCCTACATTTTTCGATGGCAGGTAAAAGTCAATTCCATTGTAGAGCCGTATGCAATTCGCAAAAGATGCCTGTACGGTTGTTCAATTCTATCTTTTTTTCTTGTTATTCTTTATCTCTTCTCTTCGACTCATCATACGAGATAGAGAAATCATTTATTATGTTATATCATCAGGGTAATGATCCATCAACCGGCTGCCGCTTTTTATGAGGCACAAGCCGGAGAATTTGTCATGGAAGCGGAAGAACTACTGAAACTGCGCGAAATCATCACAAAGGTTTATGTACAAAGAACGGGCAAACCCTTATGGGTTGTATCCGAAGACCTGGAAAGGGATGTTTTTATGTCAGCAACAGAAGCCCAAACTCATGGAATTGTTGATCTTGTAGCGGTTCAATGAAAAAAGAAAGGATTTCGTGCAAATCCGTGATTTGAGATCTTCTTACCGGGTTTCATTTTCATTAAATTAAATAAAATGGGGGTAATTCATAATCATCCGGTTAGGATCGATCTAAACCAGTACATTATGTATATGATTCAGCATGCCAACTATTAAACAACTTATTAGAAACACAAGACAGCCAATCAGAAATGTCACGAAATCCCCCGCTCTTCGGGGGTGTCCTCAGCGCCGAGGAACATGTACTAGGGTGTATGTGCGACTCGTTCAGATCATGGACTGGGACGAAAAACAACTTTTCCAGTATCAATGATCAGTACCAGTGAATAGAATGGAAGAACTCCATTCACTATCTAAACTAAAAAAAAAAAAGATCTATCATATTCACCTATTGTGTATTGTGTATGAAATTTATGGTTTCCGTCGGTGCAAATACAATCACCTAAATTTAAGATAATAAGCAATTCCCCATTGGCAAAAGGGTTATCCATTAAGCGGGGAAAATCAGCAGAAAGATTGGGCTCCCACTCTTGCAAGAACGGACTAACAGGGTCAGCTACTTAGCTAACCTTCATAATTAAATACCGTTACTGTATAGGTAGATCTCATTGTGAAAGACCTATTACTGGATAATTCATGGGTAGAGCCAAAGAGTGTGAACTGTACAAGTTACCAATAAGATTTATTAAATGAAGGAAGGAGCTCCGGTGTATAGAAAGGACCTCACCGTTTAAGAAGTAACCATAGAAACGATGGAACCCACTATTTCTTTATCCATTTAATTTCAAATTGACTACTTTTTTAGTTAATTTACTATGTTTTTGATACCTAGTATCAATACTATTTCTTATTTCGAGGTGAAATGCATAGAAAAAAGAAAAAAAAATCGTGGTCGGGAAGGTTATAGTAGCAAAAGCCATTGGAATTTTTATTTTATACATTGGAAGAATCCGCTTTGTTATTAATAGACCAGGAAAGGGTACAAGGATAACTGAAAGAAAGGAAATCAATTAGTTATTCATCAAAGTTTCATTTATTCAATGACCAGAACTAGACGAGGATATATAGCTCGTAGACGTAGAACAAAAATTCGTTTATTTACATCAAGCTTTCGAGGAGCCCATTCAAGACTTACTCGAACTATTACTCAACAGAAAATCAGAGCTTTGGTTTCGACTCATCGGGATAGAGATCGGCAAAAGAGAGATTTTCGTCGTTTGTGGATCACTCGGATAAATGCAGTAATTCACGAGAATGGGGCATCCTATAGTTATAGTAGATTTATACACGATCTGTACAAGAGGCAGTTACTTCTTAATCGTAAAATACTTGCACAAATAGCTATATCCAATAGGAATTGTCTTTATATGATTTCCAATGAGATCATAAAATAAAGAGATTGTAAAGAATTCACCGGAATGATTTAATGATTTAAATAAATGGAGTTCCCCGGAGAATGAACTCCGGGAAGGTAGATTCTAAATTAGTATGATAAAATATGATAAAGTCGTCAAAATGAAGGAATATGTTCAATAAAAAAAAAAGGATTTCTTCTTCTTCCCCGATTATTTTTGTTTCTTACAACACAACAATCAAATCTCGATTCTTAGATTTTTCGAACAAAACATCAAATCCGCGTTTGAGTTCGAATTGGAATTTCGATTCAATTGAAGAGTAAGCCTATTTATTTCTGGTTCTAAGACCAGTAGTTCTAGCGGTCGACTCGGTTCTTTCAAATTGTTTCTCATTATTAAGAAAAGGTAACGAAGATAAAATACGAGCTTGTTTTATAGCAATAGTAATTAATCGTTGTTGTTTCAAAGTCAATCTATTCACTCGTCTAGATAATATTTTTCCTTGTTCACTAATAAATCGACTAATTAAACTCATGTTTCTATAATCAATTCGATCCCCCGATTGGATCGGGGGCAAACGCCTACGAAAAGATCGCTTGGATTTAAGAAAAGGTCGCTTGGATTTATCCATGGTTTGTTTATTCCTTATCCCGAAAATCCTATTTCGTTCGGATCAAAAATGAATTAGAATTCAGAAATAGGATTTGGTTTATTTCTATTTAAATATATGTTATATATATTATATAATATTATATACTATATTATTTTACTATATTATTTTTACTGTTCCTTGGAAGGGTGACACACAGGCCCTCGGTTCGATCTATTTTTTTATCTCCCCATGAATCGTATGTTTATAACAATAGGGACAGAATTTTTGCAATTCCAATCGACCGGGCGTATTGTGTCGATTTTTTTCAGTAATATATCTGGAAATGCCTGTTGATTCCTTATTAACACCGCCTCGTACACAACTAGTACATTCCAAAAGAACCCTTATTCGGGCATCTTTACTCTTGGCCATGAACCTCCTTTGTTTTTTTTTTATTCATTCAAGTCTTCTATTTTCGATCCGAAGAAAGTAAGGAAAAAAAATAGAAGTTGCTAACTCAAAATCCAATTATGATATGAAGGATTTCGTTGTAATCAATATCAATAGAGTAATAGTAAATAATAAGTAATACAATGATTTCTAACTATAACTATATTTCTAATCGCAGTACAGTATTTAATTTAAGGATCTTGTATGATACTCTTGCACTAGACCAACATTTACATTTACGTTTTCCCTCTATTCTTAATTTGATTCGAGTCTGAACCCGAGTTTCGCTGAGGTTAAATCCACTTTTATTCTTTCTCTTACTCCTCCCTTATAAAATTCTAAAAAAGAGAAAAAAAGAGGAGGGGGAAAGGAATTAGTCACAGATATTTGATTGTATCTCTAATATTCTTCACCCCTTCTCATGTTAATTAAAAAAAGGGAATGTCAACGCATCCGGGAATAAACGATTAATCTCTATCAATAGACCTGCTAAGGACCCGAACCATATAGTACTTAGTACCGGTGCCGTGGAAAGATATGTTTTTAGATCTCGCATTTAAAATCCTCCTTATTTATTGTAATACATAATGGTAATACATATATGATCAGATGCATATGGACCACTTGTATTTGTACACAGAATTCCCGATTCAAATTGAAGATTCGCTAGATAAGATTTTCTTTTTCTTAAAACATAAAAAGAAGTTTCTTTACTCCTGAGCATTCCCCAAAAATATTCATTTATTTTTTATTTCATTTTTAGGGTGGGTTTCATATTTTATATGTATATAAGTCTTTTATTATTATATGTTAATATATAATAATATGATAAAAAAAAAAAGAAGAAATGGGAAGAAAAATTGTGTATATCAATGGAGGAAATAAGGATGTGGAAAACAAGACAGGTATTCTCTACAATGACACTGTAGACCAATTGAAAGGGATGTAGCGCAGCTTGGTAGCGCGTTTGTTTTGGGTACAAAATGTCACGGGTTCAAATCCTGTCATCCCTACCTATTACTTCTCCTCTGAGCAGTAACGAAGAATCAATTGAGATCAATTAAAATTGGATATACATAATTTTTCATTTTCTGATACTATAATAGTATATGCATACAAGATGTGTTGGAGTTACAAAAAGAATCCTTTTCTTTATAGTCTTATCTATTGTGATAAGAAAACGCTCTTAGTTCAGTTTGGTAGAACGTGGGTCTCCAAAACCCAATGTCGTAGGTTCAAATCCTACAGAGCGTGATTCCGTTTTTGTTAGTTGGAATTACACTGAACTAACTTCACTAACTTGAACAGCAATCTGAATTTGACCTCCTGTGGATTAAAGAATAAAGAAAAGAGGAGGTCAATCAAAAAAAGAGATGTTAATTAATCAAAGGTCCAACTGATCACCACGTCTGTATTGTAAATATGCAGTTACGAATAATCCAGCCAAAGTAATAGGAATTAGACCTAAGACGATTCCAAATAGAAAAACTTCAATCATTTCATTTCAATTTGTTTGAAAAGGGGAAAAGAGAGGTAATATCTATCCCTAAATCTTAATCCGAATTGCCCATGAATCGCAATGACCAAGAATTGGCAATTGACACGGTAAGGAACTCATAGAATACATGGAATCTCACGGAAAGGTTTCTCTTTATGAATTGTTTATTCGATTAATTTCAAATAAGTCGTATCTTGCTTAGACCAATAAATAGGACTGAGGTTATAGTTGAAGCCGCTAGTAGAAAACCGAAATAACTAGTTATAGTAGGCATGAAGGAGCTAAATGAAATATGTTCTTTATTATACATATGTTTATAAAGCACTTACCTAAGTTTCCATTTTTGCGAGATACGAGGATAAACAAAAATACCAATTGAAAGAATAAGTTAAATTGAAAGTTTTTGATTCATCAATCAATTATTATAGGCGGCACTAACAAAGATAGAGTGACAGAGGTATAAAACGAAATCGATTCATTATCTGTGGCATCTACCCATACCGTGATTCCGAATCAACAGATTCATTGAGCAACTCTTGAGTAAACTAATAATAAAATAAGAACTGTGCCGTGTAACTTCATTCAAAAATGAAACTTTCTTTGCGTCACTATGAAACAAAATTAGAAAATCATTTCTATTTTGATCATTTCTTTTCTTTTTTAATTGTATCGAATACATTTTATATTTTGGAACGAAGAGTGCCCTTATAACAATAAAATCTTTTCTTTTACTTTTTACTTTAATTTTAACTCATTAGATTCAATAGTAGGTTCATTCACATAGTATCTCGAATGAGAAAAAAAAAAAGATATCGCACGATCAGATCACTCGAAAAAATAAAATCTGTATTTTGGTTCAATTAGATTCTAAAAAATTCCTATTATCTTTTCCTTTATAGGTTCCGCATTTTGTCTTTCCATATTATAACTTCTAGTTAGGTAGTTAGGTCAAGAAAGAACCCTTAGATCTAATACAACAATGCGTGCTTCGCGAATATTGATTGTTCCCATTATTTTATTCATTGTTCTCTTTCTTTCATC